AGAATTCTTGGAGAATATTCAAATACCCCAAAGAGCCAGCTATATTAGGGTAATTATGTTAGAGTTGAGCCGTATAGCTTCTCACTTGTTATGGCTTGGACCTTTTATGGCAGATCTCGGCGCACAGACTCCTTTTTTCTATATTTTTAGAGAGAGAGAATTGATATACGATCTATTTGAAGCTGCTACAGGTATGCGAATGATGCATAATTACTTTCGCATCGGAGGAGTAGCCGCCGATCTACCTTATGGATGGATCGATAAATGTTTAGATTTCTGTGATTATTTTTTACGAGGAGTTGTTGAATATCAACAACTTATTACACAGAATCCCATTTTTATAGAACGAGTTGAAGGAGTCGGTTTTATTAGCGGAGAAGAAGCAGTAAATTGGGGCTTATCGGGACCGATGTTACGAGCTTCTGGAATACAATGGGATCTTCGTAAAGTTGATCCTTATGAGTCTTACAACCAATTTGATTGGAAAATCCAATGGCAAAAAGAAGGGGATTCATTAGCTCGCTATTTAGTACGAATGGGTGAAATGAGGGAATCCATCAAAATTATTCAACAGGCTGTAGAGAAAATTCCTGGGGGTCCTTATGAGAATTTAGAAGTCCGACGCTTTAAGAAAGCAAAGAATTCCGAATGGAATGATTTTGAATATCGATTTCTTGGTAAAAAACCTTCGCCCAATTTTGAATTGTCAAAGCAAGAGCTTTATGTAAGAGTGGAAGCTCCAAAAGGTGAATTAGGAATTTATCTGGTAGGAGATGATAGTCTTTTCCCCTGGAGATGGAAAATTCGTCCACCTGGTTTTATTAATTTGCAAATTCTTCCTCAACTAGTTAAAAAAATGAAATTGGCTGATATCATGACGATATTAGGTAGTATAGATATCATTATGGGGGAAGTTGATCGTTGAAATGATAATAGATAGGGTAGAGGTAGAAACTATCAATTCTTTTTCGAAATCGGAATTATTAAAAGAAGTCTATGGACTGATATGGATTCTACCTATTTTGACCCTCCTACTGGGAATCACAATAGAAGTACTGGTAATTGTGTGGTTAGAAAGAGAAATATCCGCATCGATACAACAACGTATTGGTCCTGAATATGCTGGCCCCCTGGGACTGCTTCAAGCTATAGCCGATGGAACTAAGCTCCTTTTTAAGGAGGATATCCTGCCATCCCGAGGAGATATTCCTTTATTTAGCATTGGACCCTCTATAGCAGTCATATCAATTTTATTAAGTTTTTTAGTTATCCCTTTAGGATATCGTTTTGTTTTAGCCGATCTTAGTATTGGTGTTTTTTTATGGATTGCCATTTCAAGTATTGCTCCTATTGGTCTTCTTATGGCAGGATATAGCTCAAATAATAAATATTCTTTTTTAGGCGGTCTACGAGCTGCTGCTCAATCTATTAGTTATGAAATACCATTAACTTTTTGTGTGCTAGCAATATCTCTACGTGTGATTCGTTAAAATAGGATCTTTTTCCTCTAAAATCCATTGAATATTTATCTTCCTTTTCTTATTCTATATTCGGGTTGGTAAGTTAAACTAGATAGCTATATGAGTGAAACAAAACAGCTTATTAATTTGTAGTAAAAAGAAAAAATCTCATTTCCTACGTACAAGAAAAAAGTTGAAGTAAACATAAGCAGTGTAAACTCTTTACCCCAAGGTTGAGATTTTTTGATTAGTCATCATATCTTGAAGCGGGCAAGAATAAAGGATTCGCGATATGGAATTCCATTATCCTAGTTATTACTATAACTTATAATCATAAGAGGAATCCATCAAAAGTTAGTGAGGGGTTAGGAACACTAAAGTACATAAAGGATTAGTAATGAGGAAATCTAAGGCATTAGAGATTTTTCCTCATAAAAGGAATCATAATAAGGACTTGAAATTGGTAGAAATGATCAAGTAGTACTTTCTTCGGATTCCGATCCAGAGTATGTTCCCATTCACTTGTTAAGGAAATGGCTATCAAGAACGAATTAACCCTTTATTCCTTTTTTCTTTTTAAGTACCCCTCCCGGGGGAAAGAAGAATAGGACAAAAGATATGGAATGCAATACAAAAAAAGATCTTTATTTATTCTTTCCTTCCTCTATTCATATTCATACAGAATTCCTCATGAACTAATGCCCAATTCTTTTCATTTATTAATTGCTATAACGAGTGTTTTATTCCAAGATTAAGTTATTGCTGAACAAAGAAAAATTCTCATTATATTATAAAGGACGAGATCAATTCGGAAGCGCTTTTTCTTATTCTAGCAGACGGAATTCCTTTGGTCTAATTTAGGACTTTCCAATCGATTTTATCTTACCTAATTCTATCTATGCCCAGGGGGATAATACCGAAATGAAACAACCCTTTCCTTTTTTCTGATCATAGAGAAGCCGTATGAAGCTAAGGTTTCATGTACGGTTTTGGAATAGCGGTGGGAACTGTGATGTTATCATCGACTATGATTATCTAACAGTTCAAGTACAGTTGATATAGTTGAAGCACAGTCAAAATATGGTTTTTTTGGATGGAATCTTTGGCGTCAGCCTATAGGTTTTCTGGTTTTTCTAATTTCTTCTTTGGCAGAATGTGAAAGATTACCCTTTGATTTACCAGAAGCAGAGGAAGAATTAGTAGCAGGTTATCAAACCGAATATTCCGGTATCAAATATGGTTTATTTTATCTTGTTTCTTACCTAAATTTATTAGTTTCCTCTTTATTTGTAACAGTTCTCTACTTAGGCGGGTGGAATTTATCTATTCCCTATATATCCTTTTTTAGATTTTTCCAAATGAATAAAATGGTTGGAATTTTGGAAATGACAATGGGTATCTTTATTACATTAACTAAAGCTTATTTATTTCTCTTCATTTCTATCACAATAAGATGGACTTTACCCAGGATGAGAATGGATCAGTTATTAAATCTTGGATGGAAATTTCTTTTACCTATTTCCCTGGGCAATCTCTTATTAACAACTTCTTCCCAACTTGTTTCACTATAAATAAGATAATACAATAATAATAAGAATATTTTCAACACAAAAATTCTCTCAAACAAGAGAAAGAAACATACCTTTTTCATAGATATTTATAATATGTTCCCTATGGTAACTGGGTTCATGAGTTATGGTCAACAAACAATACGCGCTGCAAGGTACATTGGTCAAAGTTTCATAATTACCTTATCCCACACAAATCGTTTACCTATAACGATTCACTACCCTTATGAAAAATCAATTACATCGGAGCGTTTCCGGGGGCGAATCCACTTTGAATTTGATAAATGTATTGCTTGTGAAGTATGTGTTCGCGTATGCCCGATAGATCTACCCCTTGTGGATTGGAGATTTGAAAAGGATATTAAAAGGAAACAATTGCTTAATTATAGTATTGATTTTGGAGTTTGTATATTTTGTGGTAATTGTGTTGAGTACTGTCCGACAAGCTGTTTATCAATGACTGAAGAATATGAACTTTCTACTTATGATCGTCATGAATTGAATTACAATCAAATTGCTTTGAGTCGGTTACCAATCTCCATAATGGGAGATTACACAATTCAAACAATTAGGAATTCGACTCAAAGTAAAATAGAGGAAGAAAAATCTTTGAATTCAAGAACGATTACTAATTACTAGGATTTTTCTTTTTTGTTAGAAAAATCCAATAGTTCTTTACTAACTATAAAGAAAAACGAATAACTACTGCTTATTGCAAATTATTCCTGATTTAAAATGAGAGTAGATTTTCGTGATGTGATTTCTAACTATACAACTTATATACAAAAAATATCCTAATCCCTTTTTCCTTCCTTGAATCTTTTAGTTTTAGTCAGTTCATGAAAAATTTTATACTATTAATTTATTCTTATCCATAATGGATTTACCTGGACCAATACATGAGATTCTTGTGCTATTTGGGGAATTTTTTCTTCTACTAGGGGGCATAGGAGTAGTATTACTTACCAACCCAATTTATTCTGCCTTTTCGCTGGGATTAGTTCTTATTTGTATATCCTTATTCTATATTTTATTGAATTCCTACTTTGTAGCTGTCGCACAACTTCTTATTTATGTGGGAGCCATAAATGTCTTGATCATATTTGCCGTAATGTTCATAGATGGCTCAGAATGGTCTAAAAATAAGAATTATTGGACTATTGGAGATGGGTTCACTTCACTCGTTTGTATAACTATTCTTTTTTCACTAATGACTACTATCCCAGATACGTCATGGTATGGAATTCTTTGGACTACAAGATCAAACCAAATAGTAGAACAGGGTCTCATAAATAACGTTCAACAAATTGGGATTCATTTAGCAACTGATTTTTATCTTCCGTTTGAACTCATTTCTATAATTCTTCTAGTTTCTTTAATAGGTGCAATTACTATGGCTCGGCAATAAGAAATACTTAGAATGAGTCAAATTCTTAGAATTTCAAATCTAAAATAAGTAACTAAAATAAATAACTAAAAAAGATCACAATTTTGATTTAGTAAAACCCATCTACTGCCAACAAATACCTTCTCTTCTCTTTTGTTGTGTAATTGTTCTATTCTAATTAATTGAATCGGTTCAATTCTTGTCCTCATATTGAAATGAATCGAGATTGATAAGGAGTTAGTTAATGATGTTTGAGCATGTACTTTTTTTGAGTGTCTATTTATTTTCGATTGGTATCTATGGATTGATCACAAGCCGAAACATGGTTAGAGCTCTAATATGTCTTGAACTTATACTGAATTCAATTAATCTAAATCTCGTAACATTTTCTGATCTATTTGATAGTCGCCAATTAAAAGGAGACATTTTCGCAATTTTTGTTATAGCCCTTGCGGCTGCTGAAGCAGCTATTGGACTATCCATTCTTTCTTCCATCCATCGTAACAGGAAATCAACTCGTATCAATCAATCTAATTTTTTGAATAATTAGACTTTTGAATAATTAGACATAGAATCCTCTAAACAAATAAACAAAGGCGCACATATAATGATAATATAAAATTCAAATATTAAGATGAATAGAAATCGAATACTATTTTCTTATTATTTTATTATTTTAGAATATCTATTTTTTGAGTAGGTTATTGTATAGTATTCTTTTTTACTTATTGAATTTTTGCAATTCATTGATATTGCAATTTGAATATTGCAATAATTTATATTGAAAACACGATAGCCAATTTATTGGCTAGTTCGAATTCGTATGTACAATTCGTATAATTATGATTGTTGAAGACCAAAATTCAAGTCTCTTGGCTCTTTTCACGCTTTCTCACGAACGGATTAAGAAATATATTGCATTATTTATTTGTTGAAGTTTGGATAAACCATTGCTTCGTCTGGTGCCTACAATACATATGACTCATATAGTACTAATTTCATTTTTACCAGATCGAAAATTTTTATGTTGAAAAGGAAAATTTATAGATCCAATGTCACATTCCGTAAAAATTTATGATACATGTATAGGATGCACTCAATGTGTACGAGCTTGTCCAACAGATGTATTAGAAATGATACCCTGGGATGGGTGTAAAGCCAAGCAAATTGCTTCTGCCCCGAGAACCGAAGATTGTGTGGGTTGTAAGAGATGCGAATCTGCCTGCCCAACAGATTTTTTAAGTGTCCGCGTTTATTTAGGGCCTGAAACAACCCGCAGCATGGCTCTATCTTATTGATACGTTACAAAAAACTCCACTTGAATCGTCTGATTCCTCTTTACCGAAGAAGCCTGTGCTCGAAATAAGCGAGCACGGGCTTTTCTGGTCAAAACGTATCTTGTCTTTATCACTTTATCATGAGTTATTTTCCTTGGTTAACAATACTTGTTGTTTTGCCGATATTTGCAGGTTCATTAATTTTCTTTTTACCTCATAGGGGAAACAAAATCGTTAGGTGGTATACTATATCTATTTGTTTATTAGAATTCCTTCTAATGACTTATGCATTCTGTTATCATTTCCAATTGGAGGATCCCTTAATCCAATTAAAGGAGGATTCTAAATGGATAGATGTCTTTGATTTCCACTGGAGATTGGGAATCGATGGACTTTCATTAGGATCTATTTTATTGACAGGATTTATCACTACTTTAGCTACTTTAGCAGCTTGGCCGGTTACCCGGAATTCGCGATTATTCTATTTCCTGATGCTAGCAATGTATAGTGGTCAAATAGGATTATTTTCTTCGCGAGACCTTTTACTTTTTTTTATCATGTGGGAGTTAGAATTAATTCCTGTTTACTTACTTTTATCCATGTGGGGGGGAAAGAGGCGTCTGTATTCAGCTACAAAGTTTATTTTGTATACTGCAGGCGGTTCCATTTTTTTCTTAATCGGAGTTCTAGGTATGGGCTTATATGGTTCCAACGAACCAAGATTAGATTTGGAAAGATTAATTAATCGATCATACCCTGCAACATTGGAAATACTATTTTATTTGGGCTTCCTTATTGCTTATGCTGTCAAATTGCCAATTATACCCCTACATACGTGGTTACCAGATACCCATGGGGAAGCGCATTACAGTACATGTATGCTTTTAGCGGGAATCCTATTAAAGATGGGAGCATACGGATTGATTCGGATCAATATGGAATTGTTACCTCATGCTCATTATCTATTTTCCCCCTGGTTGGTAATAATAGGAGCGATGCAAATAATCTATGCAGCTTCAACTTCTCTTGGTCAACGAAATTTCAAAAAAAGAATAGCCTATTCCTCCGTATCTCACATGGGTTTCATAATTATAGGAATTGGTTCCATAACCAACATTGGACTCAATGGAGCTATTTTACAAATACTATCCCATGGATTTATTGGTGCTACACTTTTTTTCTTGGCGGGAACGGCTTGTGATAGAATGCGTCTTGTTTATCTCGAAGAACTGGGGGGGATATCTATCCCAATGCCGAAAATTTTTACCATGTTTAGTAGCTTTTCAATGGCTTCTCTTGCCTTACCAGGAATGAGCGGTTTTGTTGCAGAATTAGTAGTATTTTTTGGACTAATTACTAGTCCCAAATTTCTGTTAATGCCAAAAATCCTAATTACTTTTGTAATGGCAATTGGAATGATATTAACTCCTATTTATTTATTATCTATGTTACGCCAGATGTTCTATGGATACAAGCTATTTCATGTTCCAAACGCAAATTTTGTGGATTCTGGACCGCGAGAACTCTTTCTTTTAATCTGTATCTTTTTACCAGTAATAGGAATTGGTATTTATCCAGATTTTGTTCTCTCGCTATCCGTTGACAGGGTAGAGGCTCTCTTATCCAATTATTATCCTAAATAGGACTTTTTTTTTTTAACTAGTCCGCTCTATACTCTATATTCCATAGTGGAAAAACCAAATAATTCAGAAAAAAGTAAAAAAGTCTAAGTCTAATTAGATATATCTCGAATTTTTGAGAACCCTTTGAGAAGGCGTTCAAGGGGTTCTCAAATCAAACAAAAATGGAAAAACTTTCATTTCATGAAGGTTTTATGTTATGTAATCATTTAGATGGTAATGTAAATGAACCATAACTATGTAAACCTATTCCTAATAGATTGATACCAAAATAGCAGATCCAAATTATAAGAAATCCTATTGAAGCTACAAGTGCGGAATTCGTACCCTTCCAATTTGGATTTGTTCTACTATGTAAATAAATTGCGAATATGGTCCAAGTAATAAATGCCCAAGTTTCCTTAGGATCCCAATTCCAATAGGATCCCCACGCCTCATTAGCCCATACTGCTCCACAAAGAATACCTATGGTTAAAAGGGTAAACCCTAGGCTAATGACACGATAACTCCAAGAATCCAAACGCTCAGTTAATTGATATTTGTAATAATTTGAAAATGAAGGAAAAGAGGTGTTTTTTAAAGCACTTCTTTTTGCATAGAAATATTCAATCTCATTAAACTCACTAAAGAAAAATGTTTTAAGTAAAACATTTTTTTTCTTTTTAGAAAAGAAATCGAAATTCTTTCGAAATTTAATGATTAGAAGAGCGGCGGATAATAAGGATCCGCACAAAAGAGTTGCATAGCTTAGTAACATCATACTGACATGCATCATTAACCACTGAGATTGTAGAGCAGGTACTAGTATTGTGGATTGATGCATTTCAGTTAAAAGACCCGACGTGGCAAAGCCTTGCGTTAAAATAGTACTTGGCGTAGTTATTGTGCTTAAATCATTTTTAGAGTTCTGTATCTTAGGAATCGTATGAAGAATATACAGAGCCCATGAAAGGAAGATCAATGACTCATATAAATTACTTAATGGAAAATGTCCCGAAGAAGCCCAACGAGAAACTAAGAATCCTGTTATAGATAAAAAAGTTGCTATCATTCCTTTTTCTGACGAATCATGTAATCCCCCAAGTTCACGAACTAATAAGGTTATCAAATGAATCGTAATCACAATTGAAATAGTTGAGAAAGAGATATGAGTTAGTATATGTTCTAAAGTTGCAAATAGCATAAGGAGAAGGTCCCATTACAAAATTGGAAATTTCGAATTGAATCCATTTTCTAATCTATTGTATTCTTTTTCGAGAATGCCGCCACTCGGACTCGAACCGAGATGCTTGAGCACTGCTTCCTAAGAGCAGCGTGTCTACCAATTTCACCATGGCGGCTAACTTGAAATAATAGAGAACTTAAAAGAATAATAGTTATTCTCTGGCAAATCGTCGAGATTGGGAGAGTCCATAGAATTTAGGAACATTAGAATCTTCATTAAAATAGACTTCGTTTGGTAGTATCATTGCGGATTTTTTTAACAAAAAACTCTTGCTTTGCTCAATAGAAACAAAGCTTGAAAGAGTTGGAACTGTTTTTTCTCAGTTGCAAGATAGAACTAATTTTTTCTAATTAGTTTCTCATTGAAATTATTTCAAATCTTTCAATGCAATGGACAAAATCCAAAAAACCTTTTCTATCTATCCATTAGAATTTCTAGAATTTCATCATTAAATACAAAGAATTTTGTATTTTAGCAAAATTTCTAGAATGAAAGCCTTTATTCTCTTATTAATACGATTTACCAAGCCTAAACCAATTTATTTGTGGATTTTGGATAAGATAGGTAGAAGGTGTAAGTCCTATTGCAAGAATACTCTACTTTTCATAATAGAATCCTCATATTTTATTATGAGGATTCTATTATGAAAAGTTCGTTGATAGGAAAAGAATACTTAGGACACAGTATAGCAAAAACTTTTGTTCTATATATCAGAGGGGTTAGTTCTAAGAATATTGTACCGAGGAATTCGACACATAAAAGTACATTCATTAATTAGTCCGAATTATTCATATTAAATAATTGGGAATTTCTTTTGGATAGGTCAATTCAAATTATTCCAAAACCAGATTATTTGTTTGTTGCCCAGAAAAACCCTTTGGTTTTGGATGCTCGCTGCCGCTGGAAAATGATCTTGATTTTGCTAAAGAATAAGATTGTACTATGGAAAAATAAGTCTTTTTCTTCCAAAGATTTTTACGAATACGCTTTTTTGACATCGAAGTGCGTTTTTTTGGAACTGCCATTTAAAAAGGAGATTACTTTTTTCTAGTTGTATGTGAAAGACATCTATTGCCGCAAATCAATCCTTCTTTCTGCTTTTTCTTAGTATTTATACTTAGATACTGAACTGAAATTCTGAATTCTTTTTTATGTCATTTTCTCTAATGCGGATAAGACAAGAATTTTTTAGCATATTTTTCATTTAGCATATTTTTCATATATATTTTGGATTTTGTTTTAATAATATAGAATATATACAAAGGTTTTCTATTTAAATCAATTTATATATCAAGTATAATTCATATATAGATATATGGTACGGGGGTCTATCCCCCATATAAGATGGGGGGATAAAAGGAAGGGAAAATTCAAATAGTTAATTAAGTTCAGAATGGTATTCCATAATTGAATTCCAATCAAAACAAAAAAAAATAGTTAGTCTCTTAAACAAGACATTCTATAAAACTTAGGTAATTCTAGTCATTAGGATTTCTGTTCTATATGAAGTAAGGAATATTCGAGAATTTCCTATAAACATAGGTTTTCATTGGAATTCAATCAATCAGTTACGAAACATGAGAGTTGCTTCATCTTCATTGTAATAGAAAGAAATACAAAAATGAATAAAAAAATGAATAGAAAGTAAAATGATTCAATCCTTTTTTATATTTTAATAAATATCCTTCTTTAGATAATAACTAAGTAACAAAGTTATTTGATTAACTTTTTGAATTTAACCAAGTAAACCCATTCTTCATTTTTGATTATTTCAATGAGAGAAATTTGGAAAAATGAAGAATTCCAGTATTTTGTCTTATTCTTTTTTTTTTTTTTTATCCCCCTCCAAAAAAGAGATAAGAATGTGGGTTTGGGGGGATCGGAAACAATTTTATTTTCTAAAAAAATTGAAGTAAAAATTTCCATTTCTTTTCTTATGGAACATACATATCAATATGCATGGGTAATCCCTCTTCTCCCACTTCCAGTTATTATGTCAATGGGGTTTGGACTTATTCTTATTCCGACAGCAACAAAAAATCTTCGTCGAATATGGGCTTTTCCTAGTGTTTTACTCTTAAGTATAGCTATGGTATTCTCAGTTCACCTATCTATTCAACAAATAAATGGAAGTTCTATCTATCAATATCTATGGTCGTGGACCGTCAATAATGATTTTTCCTTAGAATTTGGATACTTGATCGACCCGCTTACTTCTATTATGTTAATACTAATTACTACAGTAGGAATCCTCGTTCTTATTTATAGTGACGATTATATGTCTCACGATGAAGGATATTTGAGATTTTTTGTTTATATAAGTTTTTTCAATACTTCCATGTTGGGATTGGTTACTAGTTCCAATTTGATACAAATTTATTTTTTTTGGGAACTTGTGGGAATGTGTTCCTATTTATTGATAGGCTTTTGGTTTACACGGCCAATTGCAGCGAGTGCTTGTCAAAAAGCTTTTGTAACTAATCGTGTAGGGGATTTTGGTCTGTTATTAGGAATTTTAGGTTTTTTTTGGATAACAGGTAGTTTAGAGTTTCGGGATTTGTTCAAAATAGCTAATAACTGGATTCCTAATAATGGGATTAATTCCTTACTTACTACTTTGTGTGCTTTTTTATTATTCCTTGGTGCAGTTGCAAAATCTGCACAATTCCCTCTTCACGTATGGTTACCCGATGCTATGGAAGGACCCACTCCCATTTCGGCTCTTATACACGCAGCAACTATGGTTGCTGCGGGGATTTTTCTTCTAGCTCGACTTCTTCCTCTTTTCATATCCCTACCCTTAATAATGAGTTTCATTTCTTTAGTAGGTACAATAACACTCTTCTTAGGAGCTACTTTAGCTCTTGCTCAGAGAGATATTAAAAGAAGCTTAGCCTATTCTACAATGTCTCAATTGGGTTATATGATGTTAGCTCTAGGTATAGGTTCTTATCAAGCTGCTTTATTCCATTTGATCACTCATGCTTATTCTAAAGCTTTATTGTTCTTGGGATCCGGATCCGTTATTCATTCAATGGAACCTCTTGTTGGATATTCACCAGATAAAAGTCAGAATATGGTTCTTATGGGTGGTTTAAGAAAATACGTTCCAATTACAAGAACGACTTTTTTATGGGGTACGCTTTCTCTTTGTGGTATTCCACCTCTTGCTTGCTTCTGGTCCAAAGATGAAATCCTTAGTAATAGTTGGTTGTATTCACCCTTTTTTGGAATAATAGCCTCTTTTACTGCAGGATTAACTGCGTTTTATATGTTTCGGATATATTTACTTACTTTTGATGGGTACCTGCGTGTTCATTTTCAAAATTACAGTAGCACTAAAGAGGGCTCGTTGTATTCAATATCCTTATGGGGAAAAAGGATACCCAAAGGAGTGAATAGAGATTTCATTTTATCAACAACGAAGAGTGGAGTTTCTTTTTTTTCACAAAATATATCCAAAATTCATGGTAATACAAGAAATAGGATAGGGTCCTTTAGTACTTCCTTTGGGGTTAAAAACACTTTTGTCTATCCTCATGAAACGGGAAATACTATGCTATTCCCTCTTTTTATATTACTGCTTTTTACTTTGTTCATTGGATCCATAGGAATCCATTTTGATAATGGAGTAATGGATAATGGAATAGCGGAGTTAACCATATTATCAAAGTGGTTAACTCCCTCAATAAGCTTTTTCCAGGAAAGTTCTAATTCTTCCATAAATTCATATGAATTTATCACTAATGCAATTTCTTCTGTAAGTCTAGCTATGTTTGGTCTATTCATAGCATATATCTTCTATGGATCTGCTTATTCTTTTTTTCAGAATTTATATTTTAAAAATTCCCTTGTAAAAGAGAGTCCGAAAAAGTCTTTTTTGGATCAAGTAAAAAAAAAGATATACAGTTGGTCATATAATCGTGGTTATATAGATATTTTCTATACTAGGGTCTTTACCCTGGGTATAAGAGGATTAACCGAACTAACGCAGTTTTTCGATAAGGGTGTCATTGATGGAATTACCAATGGGGTAGGTCTTGCTGGTTTTTGTATAGGAGAAGAAATTAAATATGTAGGGGGAGGGCGAATATCGTCTTATTTATTCTTTTTTTTATGTTATGTATCCGTGTTCTTATTCTTTTTTCTTTCTTAACTTAAGGAATTCCCCTGTCTCCTGCCTAAAGAGCCCCTTATTCCCCTTCCTATCTCCTTCTACCATCTCTCTCCCTTTTCTACCATCTCTCTCTTTCTATCTCCCTCCTAAGGTAAGTATTGTATAATAGTTCGGTTTTCCGCGATTTTTTCCATTCCTCTGTGTAAATACCCTAATATGGGTTCACAATCAATAACATCTTCACCATCGAGAGTAACGATCAGTCGAAGAACACCATGCATTGATGGGTGGTGAGGGCCCATATTGACTATCATGAGATCTTTTCTTGTAAGCGGTAGACTCATATCCTTTCTTCCTTAATTCATTATTCCATGAAAATGGATTATTCCATGAATTCCTCAAAACGAGGCTCATCAAAATGAAAAATCTAAGACTACTATAAGACTACTAATAAAATAAGAAAAAAATTCGAACGATTAAATTACTTCTCCCTAATATCCAACTGACTGATTAATTTCTTATAACGTACTCTATTTTTCTTTGCCAAATAAGCTAGCAAACGTTGACGTTTTCCCAAAAGTCTTCGTAGACCTCTTTCCGATGAAAAATCTTTTTTGTGTAATTCCAAATGTGAAGCAAGTCTCCGTATCTTATTGGTGAAACTGAATACTTGAAATTCAACAGAACCCCTGTTTTCTTCTTTTTCTTCTTTAACCATAAATCCAAAAATTTTTCTACCTCCTTTCTTTTTCTTGTATTTTTCTGATCAGGAAAAATACAAAATTATGTCAGTTATTTTGAAGTTATTCTAATCTCGTACACACAAAAATTTGCAATTATTCATCTACTACTGGAATTTGGATTTATTTTATCGATGCAAATTGGATTTGGATAGAAGGGTACATTCTTTTATTTTAGATAGAAGAAATGTTTCTTCTATCTAAAATAAAAGAATTTTGCTGATTTATTTATTGCTATATCCAATTTATGGAATTGATACACCATTTAATTGATATCGTTTAGCAAAATGAAACACAGCATATGCATCCATCTTTCGGCTCGAGAATTTCACTGGATAGAGATATGGTATAAGAAATAGGCTATTAAGTAACTCTAAATGAATTGTGGATACATCTGTATCCTTAACATACTGAAACGACTGCCATTATTCGTATCAAACCAATAGCGATTCATACAAGCTAAATCTTCTAATCAATGGTGGGCCAATAATGAATTTTTTTGCATATGTATTAAGACGCTTGGCCTGATTTCGAAATTGTCCAGAGTTTTTTATGTTGTTTTCATTGCAAAATGATGGATCTCCTTCCGTAACTTTCCAATTACGAGTACGAGAATTGAAAGACATGAAAATTCTCAATTCTCTACGGCGTCTAGGAGATAGATAGAATATTTTCAGGAACAAGAAAATCAGAAGAATCTTTCTCTCTATTCACTACCATTCCTCGTCTTCGACTTCTATTAGTTTCTTTTCTTCTTTAATGCAATAGCTATAGTTTGATATAGAATCCATTTCTCAAAGTAATGGAAACCATTCTCTTATAGGAAATGCTTCGAAAATCGCTATTCCATCTTTTAGGTATCGTGAAAAGTGATACCTGTGAAGATCGTGCATTTCAGTCACATTCAGATCCGTTTTTCGAGTCCATGATATAACCAAATTGGATGGATCTTCCACCCGTTTAGCTAAGAAAGAATAGATGCAGAGGTGGATAAAAGATCGATATGAAGATCATGAGCTGCCCCATAATGAAACCGCCAGTAGTCGCGAATATCTCCTTCTTCCCTAATCCAAGATTGGAGAAAGAAGATCTAAGAGGGACCTATGGAGAATGTGGTCAGAAATCCATAATAGAGTCCGACCACAACGACCGAATTAATTATCCTCATCGAGAAACTTAGACTACTAAGTAGAAAAGATTTGAAAATCATGGCATGGGTCTCCTTTTTTTCTTTCTTTAGAGTTTTCTATATGCACAATTTCTCGATGTTTCGATGAGAATTTCTTGACTTTCCATATATAGAAAGAGATAGACTATAAATGACATCTCTTATGTAAATAAGACCAAAGGGATGGATATTAAATGATAGGAAGTGCTAGGAAGTGAAATAGAATGAAATAGAGCCACTTTGGGCTTCCCTATGAAATGAGGCATGGAACGGAGTCACTACGAAGAAATTCCGGGAGTTACGAAAGAAGCTTCGGACTCATATTGTTCATGGGTTGAGAGCGGGAGTTGAACTCTAGGAGATCGAATCTCCCCTTGTTCCTCAGTAGCTCAGTGTTAGAGCGGTCGGCTGTTAACTG